GCCCTATAGTACAGCGAACCAGTGCAGAAAAAATGCACGCGGGGAATCGCACGAACGAACACTGTTATGCTTTCAGCCCGCTGGCGGCTAAGAACGGTAAGGACGAAAAAAAATAGATATATTTTTACGCATGGAAGCAGATTACCCAAATTAATGGGGACAGAGAACTAAACGACATCTCAGGCGCTATAGCTCACAGGTGATATCGGCGAGATCCAACCGTACACTATGGTCCGAGTTGGAAGTCAGAGGACCCATAGTACCTGCCCGATCCTAAAAGAACCGTGTAAACGGGAAACTTGCAGATTAAGTAAAAGGCGAAGGGGTCTATGCACCTGCCTAGTCTGGCAGGTTTTACTCTCCAAAACTCAAAAAAGAAAACGGCAAATATATCTAATTTTTGTTGCGCCCTAATTAACATCAAAATGTTAATACATTATATATGATGATACATCCAGTGCCATTGATAATCCGATCAATAGCCGGGAAGGCCAGGCACCCAACGAGCCGCAGTCAATGGAGCCCGGCTCCTATGAGTTGGATTAGGAGAGTTAGTGAGCCGTATGATGGAAGACTATCACGTACGGTTCGGAGAGCACTTAGTAGGCAGAAGTTAATCATAACTTGCTACCGAAGTTTGACTCTATCCATTATGGTTTTTTTTAGTATTCTTTTTCTGAAAATAGGCGATCTTAACCTTACTTCTTATTATCTTTACCGGTACGCTTTTTCTTTCACTTTCTATTTCCATTGGTTGATTTCAAGCGTAGTCAATTTCAGTTTATTGGCCTTGTGCTATCATATGAGTAATGGAATTCGTCATTTATTGTGGGATCTAGGTTTTTTTCTAGAATTATCCAAAGTATATACTTCCGGAATTATTATGTTATTCTGTGCAGCTTTTTTAGCTGTATCGAATATTATCCGATTCTATTTTTCATAAGCACAAAATACGATAACCCCGAAAAAAAAGTATATATATATATACTTTTTTCCCTGATAGCTCAGCGATGCCTCGGAATCGGGTCTACTTTATCTCGCGAAGGCTTAACTAAGACGAGCCTACAACCTGTCCCGGTACTATTTCGGCTAACAGGATACTTTCTAGATAGGCGGAGCCGTATAACGGACAATTGTAACATACGCTTCTATAAGAAGGGGCCGGACCAAAAAGGCCAGTTTCCTTTTACTTTCAAAAAAAAGGTGAAAAGCAATGAAAGCTCATAGAGAAACCTTGGGGCATTGGCTTCTTCAAAGAATGACTGCCGCTCCTCTAATCTCAACCATTCTTATATCAAATGTTTCCACTTTGATTTTGTTAAATATTTTGTTATTCTGGCATATTCATGTGGGAATCGAAGAAATTCTGACAGATTATGTTCACCATGAAATAACACGAAATTGGATCTTGATTCTTTTCAGAGTATTTTGTTTAATAATTATCAAATATGTTTTTTTGTTTTTTGTTTTTTAAAAAACTTTATAATCATCTGAATATTCAGATAGTGCTATAAAGCAAAAATAAGCGCGGAGAGCGCAGCAAAAAAAATATATATATATTTTTTTTTTGCTGGTGCTAGTAGAGGCCGTGTCATAGATGGAGTTAGTAAGTAATTAAATGGTTACTAATGATGGTTTTTTTCATTGTCCTCTATGTGCTTGTTCTGGTTTATATCGCCCTTGCCATAAAAAAAGGGCAAAGCAGTACTTATTGGCTAAGGAACCGGCATGTGCTTGGCTTGAAACCGAGTTGGCTTTCAAAAAAGAGACTCTTATTATGGATCTAGTAAAATATTTAACATTTTCTATGATTCTTTTTCTTTTAGGTATTTGGGGGATTTTCTTGAATAGAAAAAATATCCTTATTATGTTAATGTCAATTGAGTTAATGTTACTTGCAGTCGATTTAAACTTTTTGGTATTTTCGGTTTATTTGGATGATATGATGGGTCAATTATTTGCTTTATTTGTTTTAACGGTGGCAGCTGCGGAATCCGCTATTGGGCTGGCCATTCTGGTTATAACTTTTCGAATTCGTGGGACTATTGCAGTGGAATTTAGGGCGACCGTTCGCGTCGCCTACAGTCATTGTTTAGCCATATGTAAATTATTCGCAGTTTTGCGCTAGCAGCCATATATCAAACCACGCGAGACCCTATTCCGCGTGCCAGGCATAGAGCTTACCCAACCACCGTGTAAACGGGTGGGAATCACAGCATGCTCTAAAAAAAAACGTAGTTGGAAAAAAAACAAGGAACACCTCAATCATGTTAGGGTATGTCTTTTAGGCTTTCAACTTGCTTTTTTGATATCCCATAAAGCGCAAAAGCGCCCGAAAGACCACAGGCAGCGTTCATAAAAGAAAATACGTTTGACCTGCGGTCTACTTCTTTGCTTAGTAAATAAAAGGTTAGTTATATATAATAAAAGGCAGCGAAGAGTGCATAGCAAAAAAATTTTCTTTTTTTTGAACAAAGCCTGAAGGTTCACAAAGCAAACGAATGAGTCTAGCCCGAACAACCCAAGACCACTACGCTAGCCTGCTTTTGTATGAGATGAGCCCCTGCTCTGGCAAATCAAAGTCTCTTTCGGTCAAACTGGACCTGCAGTTAATCACAAGCAACTCCCTGTGGTAATGCACACGAGTGCGCGCTGTCAAGCTCTCAGTCTGCCATCGATAAATTATGGTAAGACCAGAATGGAAAAAGAAACCCTGCGGGCAAATATTACAGAGCCCGCACGAGGGAGCAGATTACCCAAATTAATGGGGACAAAAGACTAAACGACATCTCAACGCAAAATGGCCTTAAATTAAAATTAGCCAAGAACTGTAGGCAACACCGGTGAAATCCACTTCGGTCAACTAAACGAAAGTGGATGGCAGAGGACCCATAGTACCCGCCTGAGCCGTACGTAGTATAAAGATTTTCTTCGCTAAAACTGCTAACAAAAGGGAAGGGGTCTAACCGTCTGCTGTACTTTAGCAGGCCATATTCAACCACGTTTTCTAGCTAGGCTTCTACGGGTCTCAAACGGGATTTCTCCAAAAATAAAGAAAAAAGCAATTTGAGGCGCTGCCTTTACTTTAATGGACTTTTGGATTTTTCGCTTTCGCAAAGCTAGGGAAACCTATTCAGATCTGCAAAACCTCGTGAACAACCTGGACTTATGAATAATGCCTTATGTTCAATTAGGGCAGCGCGACCTGAATCGATGACACCAATATCAGACAGAGGGAGACCATTGACGGGACCAAACTGCGAGCCCTACGGGACAAGGCACAGTAACCAAAAAAAGTTCAGCACAAAACGAATCTACATGCTGCCGTTTGCTATGCGAACGAAGCAGAATAAGAAGCCTAAAATGGAAAACGCCTTTTTGTTTTGAAGACCTAGTTTCAGAAGCAAAAAAAAATATATATATATATATTTTTTGCGGTATCACGGGCACCCAGATAGAAGCATGGAAACGATCCGTAAGTCGTAAGTGGAAGAGGTACTCCATGCAAAATATGAAACCGAAAGGGGGATATACTAAAAACCATACTGTCTTCAATGTTAGCTTAGTGGCGTCCTTGTCAAAAGCCTATTTTGACTATCTAAAATTCGTTTCATACGTTCTAAACTGCAGAGTAAATTCTGCTATCAAGGATCCTATGGCATCACTTGCTTGATGACTAAAACGCTGCGTAACTGCTCTTCGTGCTTCCTTCATTATATTGTAAATTTGAATAGAATGCACCATGTTCAAAGTATTAAGGACGAGCTCAGAGGAGATAATGAAAATGCGTTTTTTTTTTATGTTATTATTTTTTGCTAGAAATTCCCCATGATCACTATAGTGAAAAAGCAAGTTGCTTTATGATACTTAAGCCACTTAGAAGTCGATCACTAGAAAAACGAGCCAAAATCTAACGACAAAGGCAAATCCAAGTAGAGGTTGAATTGGAGAGCCGTATGATGGGCGACTATCTCGTACGGTTCGGAGAGGGCTCGAATACCAAAGCATTCAATATGTTTCTGAGAAAGTTCCACTCTATTTAATTGCATGAAGGGATAAGCACAAAAAAAGTGCTTCGTCTCTATTCTTCAAAAACGGAGTATATGGGAGAGGCAGGATTCGAACCTACGTAGAAAACCTTCAACAGATTTACAGTCTGTCGCTTTTAACCACTCGGCCACTCTCCCCCAAAATAAATAAAAAATTATTTCTAAATTGGTCAATCCGCGCGTGTATGTATGGTATGTAACCTTTAATGGGTTTAAACTAATCGATAGATGCATGTACCGTTGGTATATATTATTGATTCATTCATTATGCACTTTCTTTAAGCATCCTACAGGATTTGAACCTGTGACCTTCAACTTAGAAGGTTGTTGCTCTATCCAACTGAGCTAAGAATGCAGTACAATACTAACCTTCATTCATTCGTGAACTACAAAGAAAAAAGCTGTCTTCGTATAACAAATAAAGGGCGCGCAGCATAAAAATAGCGCCAGAAAAGTCATACATGAAGCAAAAAAAAATATGATTTAGCCATAGATTCCCGTGGCTATATACGCTCTATGCCATGCCTTTTACTCAATTAAATATAAATGCTCGGCTGTAATACGATTTTAGTACATAGTAATTGCATTATGATGAATGAGTACCCTTAAATGTAGTAAAATTATAGGGGCGAACCCTACCACTACTTACTAATAAGATGAAAATAAAATGTTGCTAGGCCCTTACGATTGATTGCACACTTTGCCGGGCGCAGTAAAAGCTAACCGAACGTTTTTTTTGTTCTTATTAGGTTTAACACACAATGAAATATCACGAATTTTTTATTTAAAACTATTCTGAAAGAAGTTAAAATTCGTTTTTTTTGGATATTTATTTGCTTCAGTTTAACATGGTTTACGTGTTATTGGTTTTCAGAAGATTTGTTTTTTTCGTCAGCGAAATCCTTTCTTATTCTTTCTTATTCAGGTTTTATTTGTACACAATTAACGGAGGCCTTAAGCACGTATGTTACTATTTCTTTAATATCATGCTTCTACTTTTTATTTCCTTTTTTAAGTTATCAAATTTGGTGTTTTTTGATTCCTAGTTGCTATGAAGAACAAAGAAAAAAATACAACAAATTCTTTTACTTAAGTGGTTTTTGCTTCTTCCTGTTCTTTTTTGTTACTTTTGTTGGGGTAGTTCCCAATGTTTGGCATTTTTTATACGAATTGAATAAAACATCAACTAATCTGCTTATAATAAAGTTACAACCTAAGATTTTTGACTATATTTTATTAACTGTTCGTATTTTGTTTATTGCATCAATATGCTCTCAAGTACAGGTACTTGTGATCTTTTTGCTAGAATCAAAAGGCATTTTTGTGAAAAGCTGCATAAAAAATCGTCGTTTTTTTATGGTTTTTTCGATTTTTACAGCAGCTTTTTTAACACCTCCGGATATCTGGTATCAAATTGTCGCTTGTTTACTTATTTATTGTATAATAGAGTTCACCATTTTTTACGCATTGATTATACAAGTTTATAAAAAGCAACTAGTCCTTTAACCGAAATTGGGCCATGGCCAGGAACCAGGCCACGGGGCGCAACAAAAAACGGCAAATATATCTATATTTTTTTTGATCTTTGGCCTAATTTTGCTTGATGCATAGCATCAAGCTTTAACCATCTATCTATTCCCTCCCGGCTACTTTTTTTCTTGCTGATGCAGGGAGAGGACGCGCAGAAGCCCAATAGTAGCTTTTGTTCGCGCTGCCCTCCCCCACCCTGGATGCTTTATGGTTGATTTGGATCCGGCCAAGCAGAGCAAAGCGACCATGACGACGCCATCCAGCAAGAAATAAGCGCTTCGCCGAAATGGAGCTGCGACGCCCACTATGCCATAGTTTCCGCCAATTCGATATGATATAAGACCAGGCTCGCTTATAGCTGTTACAAAGCTAGCCAGGGCGCAGCAAACAAAAGTATCTTTCACTCCACACTACAAAGCGGACTTAATTTTCCGCTTATTTTCCCGTCTTTAGCTCTGAAGACATAGAAAGATAATACGAGGCCGAGAAAAAAGCTCGTAGAGCATAAAACGAATGCTCCATCTGCCCGGGCATACGAGCTTTACTTTTTTTTTTTGCACAACCGCAGTATTGTTTTTATGTCTATAGCAAAAAGCCAAAAGTTGTTCAAAAAAATCAAAAGATTCCCGAAATATATTCTTTTTACCATCTACGAGAGATTCACTTTGTTATCGTTCTGCCAATAAATAATTTCCATACGTTCCTGCTTTAATCAATAAGGTCTAGATCTATGCTATAAGGGAATTGTATTTGTTGAGGTTCATATAATACCACGGCTTTTAGTGTTTTATAATTAACCTCTAAATGAGTAGGTTTTGTTCTCCATATTCGGTTACTCTGAAAATTTTGTCTTATTTTTGATCTAATGAAATATATAAAATTATCTTGAATAGATATAAGATCACCGTTAGATAATTGAAAACCAGGAATATTTACTATTTTATAATTGACACAAATTTTTTTATGACTTATTAGCTGCCTTGCTTGAAAAATAGTTAAACAGAAATTAAGACGAACCAGAATAACGTCTAATCTTCGTTCTATATCAAATAACAAACTGTTTTTTTTATCTAGATAAGTCTGCGTTTTAGATCTTTGCATCTTTTTAATGGGTAATTTTCCATAAAAAAGGGACAACTTTTGTATAGTTTGTAATTCTTTGGAAAAGTCAGATTGTTTTTTATTTGTTTTTTTTTGAAGCTTCAAAATAATGGCTTTTTGTTTTTGAGTAAGTTTTTTGGTCTGCCAAACATTTTCTGAAATTTGACGACAAGTTTTAAATCTTGATGCAGGCATATGAAGTTTAATTAGTTTTTTTAGCCATTGCGGATAACGGGAATCGAACCCATATCTCCTGCTTGGAAGGCAGATAATTTACCTTTAATCTATATCCGCCTAAAATTTTTCTTCATTTTTTCTTGCTTTTTTCTCTAAATTTTCATTTACATAGCAAATTAATATTAGGTTGATTATTGGTTCCTTTGAGCCCATAATCTTATTAAGATAAGGATGGATGTCTGAGCGGTTGAAAGAGTCGGTCTTGAAAACCGAAGTATTGAGAATACCGGGGGTTCAAATCCCTCTCCATCCGTAAGTAGGTTAATTAGTTAACCATTTTTAAAACAAAACAGCATGTTGTAACCTTTACAGATCTTAACGTTGTGTAATAATTTTGCAGAATCAAGCAAAAAACAAGATATTCTCTTTATGAAAAAAAATATATAATCATTATTTATGATGATTCATTCAAGAAGAAGTAATGATCTTCAGCTGGTGGCTCTGTGCTTGGTAGCCGAAAAATGAGGCAGTACCCTGATGAAGTTTTATTCAACAGGACAGCGCCTATCGTGCAGTGGCTCAGCTCAAGGCGCAAGACTGAGCCATGTCGCAAAACGCGCCACGGTGCGCTGGACCGAAATATATAGATGTCATAATCTGTATAGTATTGGTCAAAAAAAAAATTTGCGTGTTTTTGTACATCACGCGCCCAACTACTATATAACAAAGACCACAATAAGAAATAACATAATAAAATCGCCAGTATACCAATCAAATGACCTACAAGATAAACTACCGGCACTCGTGGTTCACTGCGCGAAAGCAAAGAACCGCTTCGCCCTCTTTTTTTCGACGCGGTCGAAGAGATAGGATGCTTAGATAGTACACCCGCAAACGCAAAAAACAATATGACTTATGGATCATTAATAAGCAAATCTAGTTTAGTTTATTTTTACAGTGATGAACCATGAAAAATAACTTTATCTACAGGCACGATTCAGAAACCATAAAACACAACCTAACCTACAGGGCTAGGCCAAATATGATGGTGTAAGTTCAATTCTAGTTCGATGAGAGGTCCTTTAACCCATTTATGTGACTGTGATTATCGATCAGCGATAAAAAATCTGGCAATCCATGGGCCCTTGAGCTACCATCTGAAAGGGTATTGGGCCATTAAAAGAAAAGGGTCTAATAACTGGAGAAAAAGAAGAAAAAATTTCCACAGATTAAATCAAATTTTGGCGGATATGATGGAATTGGTAGACATGCCAGGTTTAGGTTCTGGTGACTATAATGTTTGTGGGGGTTCGAGTCCCTCTATCCGTACAAGTCGGAACTTCAAGTTCTGCGATCAGTAAGCCTCTAGTCATTCGGCTAGCCTACTATATAATTACTGTTTCTTAGTTAATACTGCTTTTCGAGATAGTATGCCACCACCTATGGTAGATTCTTGAGCTGCACCCGGCATATTCAACTAATGGAAGTTGAGTCACAAAGTGACCACTTTACGCGCGGGTCAACCGAATATAAATGAAGAATAAAGGTGCCCGCTCCACAGTAAGCGCCAAGTATAACAATATTATGAAGTCATGACGATAAAATAACATAATGAGTCCACGATTATAGGTAATATAAGCTTAAAGCTAATCCTAAACTCTGTTTTTATCGCAAAACATAAGGCTATGACGATAATTTTCAGAAACTTATCTTTCCCTAAATTATGATTATTACCAGCGGAAGTTACAAGGCTCCAGAAACAAATATTTATGTAGCATTATTATTTCTCAAATATATCACAATGATATATTTGATATTAATATGACATGCATTTTCTAATCCTACCCCACTTGTGCGGGAGGGGCCGCAGTGATCGCACTATCCTCTAATCACCGCGGTTATTTTTGTGTATTTAACGCCTCAAAAAAAACAGGCTTAGTAATTGGAGTGGTTAGGTTTAAGACCCATATCAAGATTAAGTGTAATCAGATTGCTTGATCTAGAAATATAGATCCCTATGATGTTTTGAATTTTTGTATTAAAGATTTATGGCTGCGGCCTTCACCCGAATTCATAGACATCTTTAGAACAAGCAACATTTGACAAAAAAAACTATAACTACTATTAGGAAATTTAGTATTATATCATAAATTTGTAAATCAATGGGTCTTTCACCTCGCATAGTATCTGTACTCTCGCTTCGCGAATCGAACACGAGTCGTGATCAAACTTTTTTTAAGAATTGTAAGAGAAGCCATGCTGCTTGATTGGCGAAAAAATAATATACGTTTATCCATAAGAAGTGTGCTCAATTCATAAATCAGATTATAAACTATTTATTATGTGCTCTATTTATTTACTACGTATGCATAAGAGAACAGCTCAGGCTTAAAGTTATAGCTCCTTCATTCACGATATAGATGAATAATTCGATTATTAAAAAATATTGTATATTTAGGAGAACATAAGCAAATTAATCGCCCCTACGTCGTTCCGTTATGAGCCATTGGCAGAGTGGGAAGTTATTTCGTTTTTGTTTTAGGTGGGTGCGTAGCACTTTACAAGCTTTAAAAAAAAGGCCGTAGGTAGATTTCTTGGAGTATAGCCAAGTGGAAAGGCTTCGGTTTTTGATACCGACAGGCAAAGGTTCGAATCCTTTTACTCCAGATTTATGTAATTTTCAATCTCATACAAAAAATATATATATATTTTTTTTCAATTCCAATCCAATCTATATAAAGCCAGCTGACGTAGAAAACTACGCAAGCCTCCCAATGAAGCCAGAATAAAGCCTATCCAAATACAGAAAATGAAAGGTAGTTTCATTATGGTAATATACCAGCCTGTTTCAAAACTTCCAGTTCCAATTAAAGCATATAGATCCGTAAAAAGATTACTATGTATAGCTACTTTGGTAGTGCTTGTTTCTTGATTAGAAAAAGAAAATCTTTTTTCTGGGAACACAGTAAACCAAAGTGGGAAACTATGATGTTCGCGCTTTCTCCATGATCTGTGACCATGGAAAAAAGTTGAAAAAAAATATATATATTTTTTTTCAACTTTTTCATTCTGGTACGAAGGCGCAGCAATTGGCAACAAGTCGATTATGGCACGAAGTGATTCATCATGATCAAAAATGAATGGATTTTTTAAGGACGGTTTATAAATAATCAAATTACCACAAATGGAATGAAAGGTGGGTCCATGTAATTGATCAATACCTCGCAAACAACAAAGCTCTCTTCCTATATGTAGTTCAGAACCTAAAGGCAATAATTGAGTAAACTGTTTCTTTTTTGTGTTAGTTAACCTAAGCCACAGCATCACTGCAGGGGCTTGGCTTCCGAACCGTACGTGAGCCTACGGCCTCATACGGCTCTTCTCAAGGGGAACCTGAAAACCCAATAATAAATAATAAAGCGGAGATTTACATGGCATTCGCCTAAAAATCTTTTTTTCTGTTCATTTCATACGAACTCTTCACCATTCGTCATGTTGCGCCCTGAGTCCCCGCGTCGGCCTTTTCTTCGAGATTCACTTCACTAACGCGAGCAAAGTGAGCGTTTGCCCCGAAGGTCTTGTCTTTTCGGGAGAATCCTGTTCCCACTAGCTTACGGCCCGGCTGGCCTGCCAGTTTTACTGGAACTTAATGGGAATTATCCCGTTCCCTGGTTAGATTTTTGGATGTGAGATTTACTCCACGAAGAACAGTACGAACGTAGATGATATCATCACGACCTCTCTTTCCGTATCGCTAGGAATGCTTAACGCCATTTCGCCAACTAGCGTTACCCGCGGCCTTTCTTGCCATTGGCAAGTCTCTCAGTGTGGTCAATACTGGGTGTTTTTGAGCAGCGAAGCTTATACCCATTCACATTAAGTTCATCCTAAATCCTTGAACCTTTTGCACTAATTTAGGAAGAAGCCGTCTTCCTATCAAGGTTCAAGAGTCGACTGAGCATTTCAGCGGCGGGATTGAGAACCCGAATTCAACCAGAGTTCACGCCTACATGGCGTGAGCTTAAACACGAGATAGTCGCGCATAAGCTGCAGGGTCGCACGACAAAATAACACCCATAATAAAGATGCAAACTCCTCCATGTGAAATTTTCATAGTCATGGGAACTTTTCGAAAGTCATGACCAACATCCATCAGTCTTTTTGGTAAGGCGCGAACAATAAAAAATCTATTCCAAATATTTTCAGGGACGGAAGAATAAGCTTGCGAAAAAGCAAGCAGAGAATAAAAAGTCAAAATTTTTGCTTTTTCGTTGAAGCCGAAGGTTTTTAAAAATTGCAGCAAATAAATCAAAAATATTTTTGATTTATTTGAAAGAAATAAAAAGTAAAAATTTTCTTTATTTTTATTTCTTTGTTTCTTTTTTTCGTTAGGCCAACAAAGCGCTTGGCGCTTTGTTCTCTGTGCCCGCTTACGCGGTTTTATTTTTTTTTTTATTTCAAGCCTACGCTCCTTGTTTGCCCACGTATCGCGCCTATATTTAGATGATAAAAAAAAAGTACAAAATAATAAAAAACAAAGCACACCACAGAAAGATTCTAAATATGACAAGTCTCCCATAAATTTGAAAATAAAAAAATTGAAAATGAAAATAAAAAAGAAAAAAAATGCATTTTTAGCTCTAGTTTTTGGGAAGCTTTTTTCAATTATGTTGGGTAATACAACGGGTCTTGCTCTTACCAAAACTATCCTTTCTGTTTTGTCCATAGAGCGTATGCATCCCCTGGAATGTACATAAACTAAGAGCAATAATAAAGAGGTAAAAATAGGTATTATAGTACCATGAGAAAAAGGAGCACCTGTGGGAACATCTCTACTTACCAACCATTGAAATAGTATGGGTGCTGCCGTACCACAAAGCACAACCATAAAGATAAGAAAAAAAAAAAAGTTCTGTAGTTGGACCATCTGCTCTACTTGTTTTTAGTATTTTGCTTTTCTGAATAAGAGAATACAAGATAAAAAAACTCAAAATTTAAAAAAAAAAATAATTAATTTTTTGGCTTTATTTTATCTTCTTCGGCCTTCGGCGAAGGCTTTGCGCCCACGGTACGCTACCTCCGTAGCCATAGCTATGCGAAGGCTCCACGCCTTCGCATAGCAAATAAAAAAAAGCCAAAGGTTTCACCGTGTGGATTCGAAATTAAGCTAGCTTTTTATCTCTTTGGCCCGATAAAAAAAGCTTTTTTTATTTATGTATTTTACTTGCTTTGTATACAATTAGTTTGTCATGGCCTTTTTTTCGTCCTCCATCAGTTTTAATAGACGAGTAAATTTCCGCAAGTGCACAAATAGAGTGCTTCGCCGCGAATACCATAAGATCTGGTTTACGGGTTTTGGGGCCCTCGGGCCTTGATTCAATGGTAAATCAGATAATGCACCAACTAGCCTGGTACTTGATTGTTGCTTCATTTGAAAAAAAAACATCAAAGATATGCTAGTAATTAAGAGAAAGAAAAACCATAAAAAGATTCCTCGTGTAGAATCTGTAGCAAAACTATGAACGGAAGCTAGCAATCCAGAACGTACGAAAAAAGTTCCTAAAACACAACATAGAAAAGTAACCATATTAAGAAACAAAGTCCAATAATTCAATTTAGGTAAAATTACTGAATGAATACAAGCTGTAGCTAATAGCCAAGGCATAAAAGAAGCATTTTCTACGGGATCCCAAAACCACCAACCACCCCAACCTAATTCATGATAAGCCCACCAACTTCCTAGCAATATGCCTACAGTTAAAAAACACCAGCATGTCAAGATCCAAATTTGAATTTGTTTCCACCCATGGTATTGTGGGCCAGAAACCACTTTATTTGCGCTGCGGGTCCAACCAAAATGCAAAAACGCAGTATTCGCTTCACGAACAACACGCTTCGTACACAGGCTCTTCGTGAGATTCAGCCGCTCTTTCGACCAAAGCGAAGAAGGCGACACCAAATGCCGAAGCCTGGGCAGGCTCTTATTGCTACGCAAGATGAAAGCAAAACTGGGGTGGAGAGAACAGGTATTTTCAAATATATTTTTTAGAATTTTTTTTGCATTCTCCTGGGTAATAAGCTTATTTGTTATGCGAGAGAAAGCTTCAAACATTTCGGCCTTACTTTTACTTCGCATTGGCAAATAGAGCGCAGAGATACCATTCATTATTTTGGTTAGACATAAGCAAAAACCAATAGCACTGGCGACATATCCTGCATAAATGCAGGGAGGATGTATAGCTAATATAGGATCTTGTAAAACAGGATTTAATTCTGCAAGTGATTTAGTACAAACAAATGAAATTCGAACAAAAGGATTGGAACTTGCTAATAAGAAAATCGAAAAAAATAAAGCAATGCCCATATAAATTCGCCGTTCATCAATAAAGGAAACTTTATCATTTGCATTTTGTGCCAAAAATAAAGAATCTAAATTGTTACATAAAGCGTAAAGCAAAAAAAAAAATCTAGATTTTTTTTTTTTCAACTCTTTCCATTTTTTAAGCCTTATGATGGGCCTTTTATTTTCTCTTGCATTTGCACCATTTTCTAACTTTTTATCTGAGGGCTCTTGAACGATACCTGAGGGCGCCACTTCGGATTGGCTCTCGAGGGAGCTTTTACGATTTATAGTACCAAACAGGTTCTGCAACAAATGATGTCCGAATTGTTTATTCTCTTTCTTTATGAAGGAAGCAGAGCAAAAAGCCACAAGCGGTCTGCGAAAAAAAAATAGCTTTTTGCTGCGCCCTCGTTTTGAAACATTGCAGGGTCGAACCCGATGACCCAAAAAAAATCCATAGAAACTTAGGATCCAACACCATAATAACAAACTGCCCTCATGATTAGACCATGTTCCTGATATTTTATAAAATAAAGGTGCATTAGCATTTGAGTTGGTAAATACATTGTAATTAGAAAAATCAGAAGAAATATAGCAAAACAAAATACCAAAGAAAGAAATAGTAAAAAAAAAAAAATAAAGTGGAATAGCCGCAGGTCTTTTGTTGTAAGTTAATGCAACGAAAATACTCAGTACTAAAAAATAATGGCCCAATTCATTATACATTTCGGTAAATTTTGCTTATAATTGGCAAAAAAAATCTATTTTTTTGCGTTTTCTAGTTCCTTTGCTTCTTATAAAGCCTCGAACAACTTGCTTAAACCCAATAAAAGTCAACCTTTCCTTAGGTGCTTTTGCTTGATTTATTGTTTGTATAAAAAAAAACCTGTTTTTTATTGTTGTTTTGCGGATTTATTTGACTTTTTACGGAAAAACTAGAAAAAGATAAAATAATTTGACGTGTTTCCAAAATGAAAAAAATACCGCTTAAACAAAAAAAGCTAGTAAGGATTAACAGGATTGGAATGAGCATAGAAATATGTATTGAAGTACCAAATTGGCTAATGCTGGAAGGTTGATGCAATGTATTCCACCAGTTTACAGAAAATTTAATTATTGGTATATTGATTAACCCTATACAAATAAAAATAGAAGCGACGTCCGCAGAAAACTGTTGAAAACGCAATGCACCTAAATAAATAAAAAACAAGATTAATACAGAGGTTAAACGAGCGTCCCACACCCAAAAGGTACCCCACATAGGTTTCCCCCAAAAACCCCCGGTTAATAGGGTAAACACTGTAAACAAAGCACCTATTTTGGCGCCGCTTTTGGAAAATAACTGAAAAAGTGGATGTTTTGTTAATAAGAATAACACACTGCTGATAGCCATTGCGATATAAATAAGTAAACTCATCCAAGCGGCAGGAACATGCACATAGATAATGCGATAATTTTCACCTTGTTGAAAATCGGATGGTGCTACCCAAATACTTAGATAAATAGCCATTGCTGCTAAGAACCAACAAAATCCAATGAGAATTTGTGCATAGCGAAAAGAGCATAACATAATCAAATAAGGTCGTAGTATTTCGAAATACATAGGGATTTTATAACGTTTTATCATAAAATGATAATCCATCAATGGCCCAGCTAGAAAAAAAAGATGGATCATTTCGTGCTAATTATTAAAACTCGGCAGCTTTTTTTCCTGCTCGATTTGCTCTTTGCTTTGTGGAAGCCTGCCGAAAAAGAGCCAGCCCAGCAAGGAAACAAATTTTCTTTGCTGAGCGCTGCGCTTTGAAGCGCTTTACTGATAAGCCTTCCTAAGACATCTATAATGCAAAAAAAGATAAGCTTTGCGCTCTGCTAAGCCGGATCATTCCCGTCTGGGCCACCTAAAAATAGTTTTCTTATTCAAACTTAACCAAATCCCTGCTTTCTCCCTCTGCTGGAATTAGACAGTGTACAGAAGTCTAGTATAGAAAATAAATACAGAAGGAAAAGAATATATATATATATATATTCTTTTTTTGTTTGCTCCACAATATTTACGATGAGTGAGCCGGTATACCCGCAAAGGCAATCAATTTTATTGGCTTATCAACTTTTGTAAAGTAATTGAAACCAAAATGGGATAAAGAAATAAAAACAAAAGTAAATATCCCATTAATAAAAGAACATGAAACCATTCTGTTTCGGTAGAGGCGCAAAAAATGATTAAGGGTAATAGAGTGGGTAAAGTGGTAAGATTTTGCAAACTGTTCCAACTATGAGATATTATTCCAAGAGCCAAACAAGAATGAATACCACACATAAGAGTAAATATCAGACTTCCTATAATAAGGGTGAACCAATTCATTTTGAGTTGATCAAATTGATATAAAAGTTGTACCACTGGAAAAGTACAAAAAACACCACTTATTTGAAGAACCCAATGACCTACTAATTTAGAAAGTAATATTTTTTGCAAACAATAGCCGCTTGAACAATACAATTCGAGTGTACCATCTTCAAAATCATTCTGAAGAAAACGTTCAGGAAGAAAAGAAAACAATAAACAAATCCAAATTAAACCTAAATGAAAATGACATAAGAAGTCTTTAGAAAAGCCTATCATTAAGGGCATTACTACGATGTATGACAGAAATAAAGAAAAAGTCGTAATTAGTGTAGATAAATTAAGGAAAATCTGTTGATAAAAAAGTTTTAGAAACAGTTTCAAGGGCGAAGCTTCTTCATTTTTCAATCCGAAAAAAAAAATATATATATTTTTTTTTAGCTAGGGCCTGCGGCCTCGACTTAAGGGTTTTCGCGAGAGCGGCCAAGCACTTTGCGAAAGAATGACTGTTTTCGTAATCAAATTACAAAATAGATATACAAACTGTATAGAATCATCATTCACTGGAATGGGATAAGTGATTAATTTTTGTAATCTGTTTGAAATATTAGAATCCACCAAAGATACGATAGGTATTTGTAATTGATTGGCTTCAAGTATAGCCATAGAATTTTTATTTGCATTTATGATTACTAAACAATCTGGAATATCGTATGTCATGATTCCTTCAAAACATTTTTGCATTTTTCTAAAATGTGGAAAAAAATCGAAGGGCGACGATGTAGAGGCGTCTTTAAATTTGGAATGCGCAGAGAAATTCTGAAAGTGTTTTTGTACATTTTTCATATGTTTGCGATTGGTCAAAAATCCTCCAATCCATTTATGATTGATATAGCTCTGATTGGTTCTTTTCGCCATTTGTTGAACTATTTTATTATATTCTGGATCGGTATTTACTAATAAAAAATGGCCTTTTGCACGAATAATAGATTCAATTAAATTACAAGCCCTTCGTAAACAAATAAGTGTTTTTTCTAAATTAATAATAGCCATTTCATTTCTAAATCCGTATAAATATCCTTGAAAATCAGAAGTAGGTATTCGATGGCCCAGATATGCATTTGTACTTAATAATTTTTGAATAACCAACAAACTAGAATTGTACATAGTTCCTTTTTTTTATTTCTGTTTAGATAGCTCAGGTGGTTAGAGCAAAGGACTGAAAATCCTTGTGTCAGTGGTTCAAATCCACTTCTAAACACAATAGAGTGAATTTATATTAAAGAATTTTTAAGGAGTTCAGATCTTAAGGGAATAAAGTGGTCTGAAAGTCGATTTTGCAGTGGCTTTGAACAAAAGCATGCTTCGTTCTGGAGACTGTTTCACAAAAATATATATATATATTTTTTACTTATCTTGCTTCTTATCTTCGATAAAAAGCAACCTCAAACTTTGAAACCAAGGCCTTGCCAAAAGGCCGCGGGTGCTTAGCCGCTTGTTGCTCGCACTGTTTGTGTTGCAGATGGCGGCTAAGTATAGGGGTTGATCAAAGTTTTTGACTTTCCTTAGATAATAAATAGGTGCAGCACTTATAAAGGAACGGTAGAATTTCGAGTAGGCTAAGGACGGATTTGAACCATCTTTCTAGGATTTGCAATCCAATACATTACCTTTATGTTACTTAGCCATTTTTTCTATTTTTGGTATAAAAAAAAATGAATGAAAGGCCACAGTCTTCGCAGCCTTTTAGGCCTCACTCGTCAAGAGCCAATACACACGCGGCGATGGTACCGGACTCTTTTTTTGCGAGATGGGCCAACTAATGACAAAAAATGGGTGATATCCACATAAAAAAATCTATACTTTTTTTTCGTGGCTTCGAGCAAAAAGCCGCATGACACAAAACTATCATGTACGGCTCTGTAAGAGAACACAACAATAGCAGCCCGAATTTCGCCTCACTCTCTAGCAATTACTATGTAATTGCATTCCTCATGAAACTTATTATGAGGGCGCAGCGTGGTTTGAAAGCCTCTATAAGTAGATGAATTAGGTTAGAAAGTAAGTACTACTAAAAAAAAGAAAAAAGCAACATGAGCTTTACTCAATTATTTCCCCAATATAATTCTAGTTTGAATCCATTACGCGGAAGCGCTATACAATGTTCAGTTAAAAAATTACAACAAAACATGATATTGGTGAATACAGGGCTGAAAACTCCAATAATTTGTTTCCAACATGAGCTGAAAAGAGTGCCAATCACCAAGCAAACGAGGTTTATTCTGGGAATTGAAGATGTGGAAGTGTTTGGTGAACCGAAAATGCTTTTGCCAAAACCGCTAGAAAGGAAATGTAAAAGCAAACTAGTTTGGACTGAACTAACAAAAATTTGGCGAAGTGACCGGAATTTGATCAAAGGGTTTATTTTGAATTCGGTCAAAGGAGGTTATGCGGTAGCAATCGCAGGTCATATAGCTTTTCTTCCAAAGAGTCTTCGCAGAAATCGAAAAGTATTTCATAGTCAATGGAGAATCTTCTCCATTTTGAACATGAACTCAAAAATTGGCAATATCGTTGTAAAAGAGATTGGTAATGGCAAACTAGACTATTCTTCGCCGGCAAAACCGCGTCAAAAACAAGTAAAGCGTTTAGGCGCAAAACGGAAACACTTGCAAAACACGAAAAAAAACACATTTTTTCATAAATATGAAAACACCGAAAAAAAAAAAAATAAAAATTCCAGCTTTATTCCCATGGTTCTTACGACCCAAAAAACCAAACAAAGCTTAAAGCGCTTAAGCCCAAAGCCTCAAGCCCACACTAAGAAAACGCATGAAAATACGGAACGATCTACCACAAATAACGTATCTAGACTCAGAGATCCAGGCCAAGCAAGGAATTAAATTTTGTTGGTGTGTTAACGCAGAACAACTAAAGAAGTGGGTTTGAAGAAAGGATGTCATGGAAAAAATAAGCAATTAGTGCGACTACAAGCGATTTATCATTGCCCCATATACCCATGTGGAAACTCGATACCTCGATGATGGAATGAATAGTAGCGGAAATATTAGTAGCTTTTAGTTAACCTATCTATCTATAAGCTTAAAAAATATTTTTTTTTCGTCCAGACTCCGAAACAATGGTGGTGTTCGCTCTGCGTTATGTAGAATACTAATAACAAAAAATATATATATATTTTAATCATGACTCTAGTTTTTTTACGAACTTTTCCCTTTTCAATTTCCCATGAAAATCTGCGGCCCGTTTGGCAGATTTTGCTTAAAGAGCTTTAACATTAAGGGCTCAAAGAAGAAAACTTGTTTTCTTCTCTCGTGATTCAATAAAAGTATTTGAATCAGCAAAGAAAAAGTAAAAAAAAATGCCTCAACTAGATCAATTTACGTATTTGACGCAATTTGTTTGGTTATGTTTTTTTTATATGGCCTTTTATGTATTATTATATAATGATGGATTACCCAAAATAAGTCGCATTCTCAAATTACGAAAACGGCTGATTTCGCATCAAAATGTAGGCACAGAACCGAGCGATTATAGTGTTGAACAGGATGTTGTTTTCAAAAAATGCTTTGATACCAGTATATCCTATCTGTACTCAGGTGTATCTGGAGCATCCAAGTGGTGTAACGAAATAGTAAAAAGCTTAAATGCTAATCAATTAAAACGAATGAATAAATCTTATGTATGTTCCTTGGGAGAAATTAGTGTCTCACAAGTAATAAAAAAAAACGCACTTTCAATTATGAGTCCCTCTACTTATCATATCACTTCTTTAGCGTCACGTCAAACCACAGCTCTTAACAAAATCTATGTTTTACGCGGACAAAGGAACACTCTAGTAAATATCAAGAACGGACAAAAAAAAAAGAAAAATACGAATGCGTGAATTTATTATATTTGCTATTTTAATTTTTAGTGTTTTAAGTTCAAAACAAATCTTAATTTATAATGAAGAAATTATTGTAGCTTTAAGTTTTGTAGGTTTTGTTATATTTAGTCAAAAAACCTTTGGTGAAACTTTAAAAGCTACTTCTGATGCGCGAAGCGAAGCTCTTCTTTCAGAGTTACAGCAATTGATGAGTTCTCAAGAAGCTCTGTTGTCCGAGTTGAAGAAACAGCATGAATTACGTAGTATAAGTTTGCGTTCAAGTACGCAAATGATTGGAGAATCTTGTATAAATGATCTGCTTACGCGCTGTGCACCTAAGTGCAAACAGACAGTGCAAGCTGTGTTATGCCAACAAGTAGAGCAAAAGTTAAAAACACTGTTAGCTATTCAAGAGCATTCTCGCAGCAGTTTACAAGAGAAGATAGTCACTTGTTTTCGCGAAACAGTTTGTGACGAATTTCGCTTTTCTAAATTGCGAAAACATCAGTCAAAACTAGTTCAACAAAGCATGGTATTATTGAAAGATGGAGTTCTGAAATGAACAATTTTGCACAAAGATGGCTGTTTTCTACGAACCACAAAGATATAGGGACTCTATATTGCATTTTTGGTGCCATTGCCGGAGTCATGGGTACATGCTTCTCAGTACTAATTCGTATGGAATTAGCACAGCCTGGCAATCAAATTCTTGGTGGAAATCATCAACTTTATAATGTGTTAATAACAGCTCACGCTTTTTTAATGATCTTCTTCATGGTTATGCCTGCGATGATAGGTGGATTTGGTAATTGGTTCGTTCCGATTCTTATAGGTGCACCTGATATGGCATTTCCACGATTAAATAACATTAGTTTTTGGTTGTTACCACCATCACTGTTACTTCTCTTAAGTTCCGCTTTGGTAGAAGTGGGCGCTGGTACCGGATGGACGGTCTATCCGCCATTAAGTGGTATAACCAGTCATTCTGGAGGATCTGTGGATTTAGCCATTTTCAGTCTTCATTTATCGGGTGTTTCCTCTATTTTAGGTTCTATCAATTTTATCACTAGTGCGCTGTGCGAGGCTCGTTTTCAGTGAGGAATAATATCCATATTCCTACATGTATGTCTGATTCTTTTAAGGAAATACATGCAGCAGGCCAATGCGGCATTTTGGGTCAATAATCCATCATGTTTGCGAGCAGTTGGTCAATGGGGAGGCCAAAGGGGACTGCCCTCCTTGGTGGTATCCCTTAAGCAGGGTAGTAAGGGTCAGGTTAACCAACTTGATACGCACTCACTGCCTTGAAAAGGCTACATATCCCAAGCAGAATACGTCGGTATATGTGTGGCAGAGTAACCCAGGAACCAATCTGGGCGAAAGCTTTGACTGATGTAGTGAACGGTCATCGTTGTTGGACAACCACGAGTGATTCTAACATAGGAACCGGCCTGAGCAATCAAGCAAGTGCGCAAGGACCTTAAACTACTGGAGGCTCTGACAAAGGTCAGGGAGAAAACACGAAAATAAGGCAACCACGGGAAGTAACCGCTTCACATCATCCGACAAATGATGCGCGGGCTCAGAGGTCTCATAGTAGTCAGGGGAAGGAGACCAACCCAGCCGGAACACAAAGGTGACTAGTCAGAAAACGATCCATAGTTCTTTTTCATCTGTTTTGGGCAAAAAAAGTGACTCTCGCAGGCCTCTTCAAAAAAATCAGAAGAATGGTTAATAAAGCGACGCCCGTACATATGCTAATAAAATGGTAAACAATTGTAAAAATAACCAGGAACACTATAATGGACTACGAATAATTCTATCGGATCCTAAATTTCTGGTTTACTGCTATGAAAGTATCCAAGGTAAGCCTGGGGACATTACTCGTAAAACCAGCTTTCTTGGCTTTGCGAAAAAAGGTTCAGATAGCCCAGCCCCTTCTAGATTGCATGGGAACTGGTTTTTCGAACTCGCAGATACGTATATGCAAAGGCCGAATCATAAATTAATCTGCGCCAAAGGTATTAAAAGATAAGACTATTACATCCAGATATCCAGCCTGGCCCAATTAAATTTAAATTAATAGGACTGTTTAATTATTGTGGTGTGGTTAATAAAAGAAATCTGCAAAAAATTATATGGTTCTTAGTTCACTCATCTAAGGCCGGCTTTAAAATTGAAGTTCCGAACTGGGTTCAAGAAAATTAGAGCTAAGCTTCAATGCCTGAATACTTAGAGTAGCCTGACGATTCCAAATAACTATAAGGTTCTACATGATTACAAGGTAAACAGCTACTCCGAATTAGGTTATGCAGGTTTAGTGAGCCGAAAAAGTTTACGAGTCTGGGTTAGGTCGGGTTTGTGCCATCTGCGGTGATAGGAATATGGAAATAGATCATGTAAGGACTGTTTTAGACGTTTAAGTAAAAATTCAAATAAGAAACTAAGGTTACCCGGTTGCTTAGAGCATATAAACCAAAGCAGATTCCATTATGTAAAGCTCACCACAAAGCCGTATCATGCAAAGGAGCTAGGAAATGCGGATAATATCATATTATCAGCCCTAGGCCTGTATTAAGTAACACATCCTTAGAGACGCACCTGATACAAGAATTTCAGCAATTGAAGTTTTCCGAGTGAGAGCTGTATGACAAAAAATTGTCATGTATGGTTCGGAGGGCAGCATAGACTGACCCCTATCTATTTTCAACATGCGTGGGCCAGGAATGACCATGCATAGATTACCCCTATTCGTATGGTCCGTATTAGTGACAGCATTCCTACTTTTATTATCTCTTCCAGTATTGGCAGGTGTATTTGCGCCTGACGAGGCAGCGATGTCTTGGTCGAATTTGGCTATATGCTGGGAACTCCGCAAAGACGATCAGCAGGGAACGAACCATGATGATTCGCCCTCAGAGACTATACGCCAAAAATCTCTGGCCAAACCTACTTTTGCCATCCAAGCAAACAAAAGCTTGGTGCCTATTTGGCCGGCTTGATTTGGAGTGATGGGTGCATGATCATAGTGTTTGCAAATCCTTTGGCCTCGCGGTCAATACGGGCCAAAAAAAAGGATATTGTGCGCATCAAAGCGGGTATAATTAAGAAGAGATGAAGATATAGTCCAAACTGCACCGCAACGGCATGAAAAAAAATCGATTTTTATTGTGCTCCACTGGCCAAAAGTGTGTGAATAGATTGGCAATTACCATGTTATTAACTGATAGGAACTTTAATACAACCTTTTTTGATCCTGCAGGAGGAGGAGATCCAATTTTATACCAGCATCTGTTTTGGTTTTTCGGTCATGGGCGCAATTGCGCCAATAGAAAAGGTGGTACGCTGCCCTTACAGCGCTACCTAAGCGAGCACAGCTGTTCTGTGCCTCAAATAAATTATCTGCCTGGAATGCAGATAACTGGCAATGAGGTGGGATGTTTGGGAGTCGATGTCATGAGAAAGGTAGAGTATGGTGCCAGAAAAAGAAAAGAAGCCCCTTTTTCTTTTGTTTCAGTTTCAAACTCTTTTAGGTTGGACCCCGGTAATAGTAGGGATCTTTTGGGATTGGAGTGTGCCCTCCCCTCTTTTAAGGGTAAGATTTCACACGCTGCGTGCAAGAAGCCTTCGGCCCTTGCCCGGGTGGACCACTCGAGACCCAACATCTTTCGAAAAGACAGATATTCTATTGGTAGCGTTGCCCTTGTGGTGGAACTTTTTTCAAGAGCCGAAATTGGCATTTCCATTCAACTGGACATTGTTGATATATCCAAGTCAATGATGCTATCACAGGGTGAGATGAGACGTAAGGCTATACACAATAACATGTGCGTAATGCTGAAACGTTTGACGTGGAAAGAGAGACGTGGCTTCTCTAATAGTTCAGGATCTCGAGACAGTCTCTTCGCTGAATGGAAGGAGACTCGAAAAGAATCACGAATTATTGCCAGAAAAGCCGCGGTCATCATGAACGAGGGTCGGTGGCCAATGTTGGGAAAGAAATTTACGGCTATCCATCAATTAGTAAAGAACCAACAAAGAATCCTCTCTCTTTTAGCAGCTTCCCTGGGACTCGGAAACCTGCTCCTGAGAGACTGCATGCTTGAAATCTGTACTCAACTAACCTCTCGAATAATTGCCGTAGATAATTTATATTATACTTCTAAAAGTCGAACTTCAGGGGTCGATGGTAAAATACTAAAAGCTTCTTCCCGAATCGGTCTAGTTCGTCGTATCTCCTGGATCAATCTAAAAAACTACAAGAGCTCACCCGTTCGCCATGTTTTCATTTTTGAACCGAAAAATGGTGAAAGGCTGCTGAGAATACCCACAATATTTGACAGGACCATTCAGCACTTGTTTAAACTAGCTATTGAACCTGTAACGGAACCCTTTGCTGACAAATATAGCTTCGGATCTCGAAGGGGAAAATGTGCACACATGGCGGTAGGTGAAATTGCTTACATACTAGACACGAAAAGGCAGAGGGTACGCAAGGTTAGCAACAATAAAATGGAACAAAATAGTAATTTTGTTTCCAAATGGGTGATTGATGCTGATATAAAAGGCTTTTTCGGTCGAATATTTCACCGATGGATCTTAGAGAATTTTCCCATGCCTAGTAGTACAGAAAATGTACTCGAGGAATGGCTTAAAAGTCCAATTGAATATCAGGGGGAACTTGAAGTATCGTTCAGCGGTGTCATAAGTCCTTTAATCGCGAACTTTGCTTTGGATGGCTTAGAAAATAAAATAACTAGCGGACACCGGACCACTATGACTGACCCTAAAAGGACAGAATGGATGCAAATAAAAGGCCATAGGTATCTCTTTAACGAGACCCGAAAAACAGAATCAGTCCGCCTTATCAGGTATGCTGATGACTTTGTCATTATTACTAATGATGAAACATTAGTGGAACGACTTTTTGAAAAAGCAAAAAGTTTCCTGGCGAAGCGTGGCCTCCAATTGTCGCCAGAAAAAACCCGCATATTCCCGTGGAAGATTGGAGAAAGACTTAATTTTATCGGCTTCATATTCCACAATATCGATAGGGCTCGCTCTCATAGCCAAGTAACTTCCTTATGTAAGGTAGAAAAAAACTTCACTCGTGGGGTCCTCTACGTGTATCCCAATCCTGATAGGATAATGTCGCTGAAATGGAAAATAAAAAATGTCTTTTCTGAAAATATAGATCTCTCTCCTTACCAGATGATAAAATTGGTAAACCCAATTATTCATGGTTGGGGCAACTACTTTGGAATTGGCAACTTTCTTCGTACCTTCAGTCTGCTAGATCACTGGATCTGGCATAGAAGCTGGCGATATTTACATCGTAAATTTTCTAAAACTCCTCGACCCAGACTGGTTTCCCGATTCTATCAGGGGGTGCCCTCTCCCCGTGGCAGACTCTGGGACTTCCATGCTACTTGGATCAAGCTCAGTGTAGATGCCAAACGCCATTGTGCTGACGTGGTATGGATAACACTCCTTGCGTCTATGGTAAAAGAAGTTCCTGCTCATATGTTTCGAGCATCTCGTGATCTAGGTAATCCTTTCGTAGATCCAACCCCCTTTGATGAATGGAATTTTCGAATTCAAAGCTATCGGGAAATTTTTGTGGACGGGAAAGGTAACGAATTTAGCAGGCTATTCATCCGACAGAAGGGTATATGTCCCGTATGCAATCAAGGCTTAGGTTATTTGACTAACTCTACTTTAGAAATTCACAATCTGCGGCCTTTTTATAAGAACCCGGAAGTGTCTGGTAATGGTAATTCGTTGCACAAATCCCTTGTGCACTCTTGGTGTCTTGTTACAGAACATGCTTGAGGATAGACTACATAGGTTATAGGCATATTCCGCGAAGAGCCCAGTGCTTTGAGAGGAGCTCGCTGGGTTCTATGGGGGGCTTTGCTGGGAACGGCAAAATCTATCCCGATCCTGAGGTCTATATTTTAATTTCGCCGGGATTCGGTATCATTAGTCATATCGTTTCTACCTTTTCAAGAAAACCCGTATTTGGTTATCTAGGCATGGTTTATGCCTTGATCAGTATTGGAGTTCTTGGATTTATTGTGTGGGCGCACCACATGTTTACTGTAGGCTTAGATGTTGATACACGTGCTTACTTCACTGCGGCTACCATGATTATTGCCGTGCCTACTGGAATAAAAGTTTTTAGTTGGATTGCTACTATGTGGGGAGGTTCAATACAATACAAAACACCCATGTTATTTGCTGTAGGATTTATCTTTTTGTTTACTGTAGGGGGGTGCGACGTGCTAACCGGAATGGATGACGTTTACTTCGCCATGACCCCAAAAATGGCGACAGACGGACGTATTCTCTCTCCAGTTGACGTGTAGGGGAGACCCCAGAAGCAAAGATGAGTAGGGTGAAAAAACCCCTCCTTTGGGGGCTTCCGAAAGGTGGTACCCTAAAAAGGCAAGGGAAGGGACCAAAAGCAACGAGGTAATTTGCACTAACGAGAGGCGAACCCGGTGGACCCCCTACCGGGTCAACGCGTCAACTCTCTCGAGAACCTCGTGCGTAGCCAGATAGCAGTAGGGTGCAAGCAATTCAAGGCTCAAGTAAGCCTCGCCCGCTATGAAGGACTTGAGGTTCCCAATCCCAACACCTAACCGGATGACGCCATTTCTGTCAAGTACGGGACAGCGGGTGACCCACCACTTCACTTTGCTGAGGAGGCCCTCAACAAATGAGGTTCGAAAAAATCTTTTTGCTATACCCTTGCTACGCGGGCCAGGCGCACAGGCATGTGAAGACTTCACTAGTCAGGCGGAGAACTAACCTGGTAGCGAAAGAAATGCATTCCATTCTTAACAACGACAAAGGCAACCTTAACAACAACCTTAACCCTTGCAGATTTCTATTTCACGAAGACCTGACCGAGTTGGCATTTTAGTCCATCCCAGGGCGAAGTACGCCGGCCCTTGACGGCAAAATATTAGACGTCAACAAAAGAAAAATAAACAACTTCGCTCAGAACGCTTCCAATTTCAACAAGGTATGAGGCGCTTCGAAGGAGGCGAACGCCCGCCGCTTACTACAGTGGCCTTCTAGAGAAAATATCATTCTAGAAGCAATTGGGACAATAGTATATATAAGTGATTTACAAACCGGTGCCCTTATCAAGGTTTTCGACCCTTGTATTCATTTGGCTCACAGTCAATTGGAACTGGACTGCAAAGGCACCCCTGATGGCATATAACAAAATACTACGGCTTAATCGACTATCTAATTTTTGTGAACCTGTTAAAAAAGAGATAGGAGACTTATACGATGATTCATTTCTAAGGCGCTAAAAGCGGAATACGAGAAGACTACAAAGGCTGGATCCTGAGAGGAATATGCAACCACTATTCGTTCCTTGACAAGTTCTACCAATTAACAAATTATCTGAAACTCGTCATCAGGAGCTGCTGTGTTTGCACCCTAATCATAAAATTGCGGCAACAAAGAGCCTCGAAAACGTACAGAAATTTTAGCGCAGGGTACGCAGCCAAATACAAAACCCCAACCAAAAAGCCAAAAAGCTTGGTCTCGCTACGCCTCTTTTCAAAAACCTACGCGGCGGATCTATACTGGACGATACCAGATGCCTAGTCAACAAATCCGGACCAGTAAAAATTAACCACATGCACAAGTTGAGCCAACTCGACAAGAACATCTCACGGATAAACGAGATGATGACCATGTTCAACAGAAAGCGAATATCCCTTTGCAAGTTCGAGCACGAGAGAGCCGACCACGTAAAATATTTCTTCGGGCTCTCTCTCCCTAATAAAAAAAAACTCAAAAGGAAAAGAAGGAAACCGGAGAGGCACCGCAACCTCGTTCGACACGTCGGTATAGGCTATGAAACCCGTGTCAAGTCGTAAAAGAATTAAACGCGCGTGCAAGCCGTATGATGGGAAAACTATCATGTACGGTTACGAGAGAGGTGCACTAAAAGCGCGAAGGAAACCCAGAATTGGCCCCACGCGAGTAAGGGCGCCTACTCTACTCTTACTGGAATAGTATTGGCCAATTCTGGGCTGGACATCGCTCTACATGATACTTATTATGTGGTTGCACATTTCCATTATGTTCTTTCTATGGGAGCTGTTTTTGCTTTATTTGCAGGATTCTACTATTGGATAGGTAAAATAACTGGTCTTCAATATCCAGAGACTTTAGGTCAAATTCATTTTTGGATAACTTTCTTTGGTGTAAACTTGACTTTTTTTCCTATGCATTTTTTAGGTCTTGCAGGTATGCCACGTCGCATTCCGGATTATCCAGATGCTTACGCTGGCTGGAATGCCTTTAGTAGTTTCGGCTCATATGTTTCTGTAATAGGAATTTTTTGTTTCTTTGTAGTGGTTTTTTTTACTTTAACCAGTGAAAACAAGTGTGCTCCAAGTCCTTGGGCTGTTGAACAGAATTCAACGACACTTGAATGGATGGTCAAAAGCCCTCCAGCATTTCACACTTTTTCAGAACTTCCGGTTATCAAAGAAAGCATTTAGACGTCTTAGCAGATGGTGCCACTTAAGCACTTACCCGCTCTGCCCTCGAGGGACCTAGTCCATTGGGGGGGCAGAGCCCCGCCAAAACTAATTCCCGAAAAGTAATGGCAAAAAGATATTAATTCAAGAATGGCCTATTATTTTATACGGCATTAGCCAAAACACATTATCAATTGTATGTAATCAATTTTGTAATTAATCGCACTAATAGCTGCGCTCCTAATAGAAATGGCAAACATTCTACCATCTTTGGCTGTATTTAATAGACTTGCGTATTATTATTGGCGTATGAATAGATGTTCTTATTTCAATAGTCTTGTTAATACTATCAATGTGCTATTGCCATAGGCTGCGCCCTATTATATAGCTGCGCTCAATTATCCTAGCCGGCCAATTGCCGGCCGATTAAATAATTGAGCGCATCAAGACCGTACGAGGCCGCGGGCTCGCAAGATCGCGGCAGTGCTTGCTATATAATGAGGCCGAAGGGGCTTTATTCCTTCGGCCTATCTATTGGAGGCGGCCAATGCCATAACACAGCTAGTGGCGACATGCTATTCTTGTACCTTTTGCCGGCCTATTTCTAGGTTGCCAATACTTCTGGCGTATTCCTACCATTTGCGTACTCGGAAGCTTCTTATTCAATTTATTATCATATCTTCTCTTTTATTCAATAGAGATTGCCTGATTTGACGAATGAATGTGGGAATATACGCGAGCGAACCAGTATTTATTATATTATACTGCCGGGCTGGCTTTCATAAGATAGGTTGGCATAATTTAGATAATTAATGAAAGAGACGCATATCTCATGAATTAATGTTGACGGTGACGTAGATTACTTAGGAATTTGAAAATAACGGGAATCCGCTCTTCATGTTGCCAGCTCCAGCAATGCTGTCCGAAAAGCGCAAAACGCGGCACATATAATCGAGACTTCTAGTTTACTAGAGCCTTTATTCCAACAGCAATTAGCTTTAATGAAACAACAATCAATACGGCATTATTAGCCAATATATATATATATATATATATATAGTCTATACTAAAATATTATGTATTTGGCCAATAATAAATAAGCTATTTATTTATTTTATGAAAATATCTATATCTATACTGTTATTCACAGTTGCTATCAAACAACTCCTTAATTGCAGAATGCAGGATTGCTGCAGATTGTATAATATAGATAAGTTAAATAGTTAAGTAGTTGGTAACACCTACTTAACTTCTATCTTTTCAGAGCCGCATCAAACGCTGCGACGTTCTATTCACCCACTCTAAGCTTAGATTAGAGGCCCGCGGCCTTTTTTCGCAAAAAAAAAAAAAAGGGCGTGAGCGGCCATAAAGACATTAAAAATATATATATATTTTAGTTTAACGTAATTAATCGTACTAGACGAGTCAACGTACAATGTATATTTTGATGTGCATATGAACTGCCTGGAGAACTTCTATAAAAACATTTGGGTATAGCAGGACTTGAACCTGCGACCATTAAGTTAAAAGCCTAATGCTCTACCAATTAAGCTATACACCCAAAAAAAAATATATATATTTTTTTTTATCATTATGTAATTTAATGATAATAAATTAATAAAAAACAACAATGACCTGCGGGGCAAAAAATATATAGATATTCGAGGGATTCCAAGTGCAACGTGTTACGCATCCATTTCAGTCTAATTTTATTACTTTGGTTCTATAGAATATAGGCTTAGTAGGACTCGAACCTACAATATCACCGTTATGAGCGGTGCGTTTGAACCAATTAAACTATAAGCCCTGGATTCGGTATGCTTACTAGCATATCGAATCAAACGTAACCTATTGCCTTCGTTAACTATAGGTATAGGAGGCTGGGAATTAAACGAAAGAGGCCAGTTAAAGGTTAGTGGCGTAGAATAACGCGGAAGCATTTGGTAAGTTAACGAAGACCGAAGGCCGCCGCAGGCGCGCAGCCGAGAGAAAGAGAATCTAGACCCACGGCCTATGACCTTTTGTCTTCGGTCCCATCGTCAATTAAAAAGCACGCGAAG